AAAGATTGAATATATGTCCAATCTCTAGTGGTGGTGAAACCAACCAAGATGTATGTCGTCCGACCCGACCTCTGACTCTTTCTTCCCGACCTATTTGACCCTCTGGCCGCTGTTATTTAGGTGGTATCCCGAGATCGAATTCCTCCCGGGAACACACGAAAGAAAGATATGAACTGGGTAAATAGAAATGGAAAAGAGATGTTTCCAATTCATTCAAATCCGAAGCTTTTTCTACATCCATATGATCTACTAAAGTCGATCGGTATTGCCCATATAATGAAAGCAGATCTTGGTCCATAGAGTCCCAAGAAGGTAAGAACTCCAACCTGTCCGATGCTTCTTCGGCCAAATACAATATACAAGTGGGACCTGCACTATGAGCAAGCTGTGCGAAAAACCGCTTCTTTTTTCCGGTTTCGCAACAACTTGGGCGAAATAGGGTTCTACCGGGAAACCATGGATTTTTGAGTTTTCGCCATTGGTTACTGGTCGAGCCACTGGAATGGAATGAGATAAGAATCTCTGGAGATCTTTCCTCTCCACTTACTCGTAACAGGCTTTCCCTCTGTAGAAGACTTCTTCCGAATGGCATAATTGTCCGATTTATTCCTCGATCTTCAAAGAAGACTGACTTCTCCTACTCCTCCTTCTCCTTTAGGATAGGATCGTCGTTGGTCCTTCTTTCACTAATGATCTAATGAGATCACCATTTTATAGTCGTTCGCGCGAACGCGCGAGGGACGAGACTTTCTATCGCTTGCGCTTGCTTTTCACTCTCAAGACAACGGTCTCTCTCTTCTATAAATATAAAGCGAAGCAAAGCGCATGGCGCTGAAGTGAAGAAAGCTCAATAAACACAGACGAAGACGATGCAGGGCATAGCATAAATGAGACCGCTGATCATTTCATAAAACATATATGCTTGACCTTGATCGATGCTTTTTTTTGGGTGACTCACCAACCGACCCAGCAGTGATCGATGACAGAATGGTACGAACAAATCCAATGACTTGGATTTGGTAGTTCTCCATTTTCTTTTCTCTTTACCCCTTTTGATATCTTTCTAAATGGGTGTGCACCTCCAGATGGGCAGGGGCCGGCCTCCCACTCTCTTATGCAGCATTTATTAGCTTAGCTGAGTTGGGTGGATCGTGCAATAAGCCTCTCTCGACCCTCCCTTTCTCATACGTCTTTATGAAAGCCTCTCGCCTTTCGAGATCCGGTCCATCATCAACTCAGTCAGATCTTCTTGTTTGCTTGCTTTGATTAGGCGAACTTTAACGGATTTGATCGGCATTTCGTGCCTGCTGCCCTGCGGAATTCGACCTTTTATCAGCAGGTTGGGTAGCGTAGTAAGGTTAGAGGCGCAATGAAATTAGAAGAGTTGGCCCTATATTTCTATTTTTTTCGAAATTTGATTGCTGTCTCCGAAGTCCTTCTTGATCGATGGTCCCCATTAGCATTAGTGCCAATTAGCAGCCGCTTTTTTTGGAAGGCGAGGTACTCATGTGTGATCGCAGATTCCACGGTAGCTGTCGTTCTAGCTCGACATTAGGAGCACGGGGGCTCGAGATATCTAAAGGAGGTACGGACCCCTCCCATCATCGTACGGTACGATGCAGTTGAAAAACGTAAGCCCAGCCTATACAAACCAAACAAGGGCTTACGTTTTCTTGCTTTTCTTTGTTGAACCCTCTACGGTCTACCCTCTTTCTCGATATCCCAATTCTAGCGTTCGTTAGCAGAAGTAGAGATAGGATTTATTACAACATTTATGTGAAAATGACAGAAGCCGCTATAAAGGGAAGAAGCACATCCTGCACCTTCACTTGCGAAGCGCTACGCTCCTGCTTACGAAAGACTACTTTCCAAGCGAATTACTGAAGAAAGACTACTGGGAGTGGGAATCAAGCTCCAGCCCTGAAAAAACAGCCCGAGGATCGACCTATGCTACTACCAAGCTCACCGCTGCCAAGCAAGGGATGGCAATAACGAAAACTTCGATACCCAAATGAATTCACCCAAAGACTTAAGACCGAACTAATCTCATTCTTTTTTTCATTACTGCAACGCGCCAACCGAAGCAGAAAGCGAAGCTCCTCCGTAATGCCTATATATGTGAGTGGCTCTTTTTGGAGACTTAGCCCAATGGCTACCACCAGAAGTGTGCTAAGTTAGTCACAGGGAAACCTAAAAGTTCTTTCGAACTTCCGACTCTATAAACTTGGATGGCTTGCTTGTTTAGCTTGTCCCCTCTTTGAATGTGTACAGTTCGAGCAAGCAAATGGCTAGCAGGGCCGAGGAACCACAATGAACGGGACGACAGAAGTTACACAAGAATATGACCAGAGATATATATTCTTCTTCGTGCATGTAGGTCTGGTTCCTGAGAAAACAGATATATATTATTAGCGAGTTTCGCCGTACAATAGAGAACCCGAGACAGGCTGAAATTAATGAATTTCCACGGTTGCCGCCGGCTAGCTAATATAATAGGGCG